AGAGAGGGATTCGAACCCTCGATAGTTCTTTAGAACTATACCGGTTTTCAAGACCGGAGCTATCAACCACTCGGCCATCTCTCCGAGAGACAATCTCTATTTTATTCCTACAAATAGTACATGGCTATATGGATTCATATACCAACTATTTGTGGATGCACCCTAGATACGAATCCATATTTCGATGTATCAATCTGTATACTGTAATCTGTATACGGATTACAGTATATGCGTTTATTTATGAAGTAAATACTAAATTCCATCAACCGCATTTCATGTCTAAATCTAAATAAAATAAAGAGTGGTAATAAGTTCTAAAGAATAATCAATTGATTGGTTCATAATTAAATCCCTCCACGATGCATTTGATCACAATTTGGACTAAGTGAGGGATCAAATGGTATAGTTAATTTGTTGGTAGTATGGAGGATTACAAGCATGACTATTGCTTTCCAATTGGCTGTTTTTGCATTAATTGCAACCTCATCAATCCTATTGATTAGTGTACCCGTTGTATTTGCCTCTTCTGATGGTTGGTCAAGTAACAAAAATATTGTATTTTCTGGTACGTCATTATGGATTGGATTAGTCTTTCTGGTAGCTATCCTTAATTCTCTCATCTCTTGAACCTCTTCGGTACCAGATCAAAAAAATATGTCTTTCCTTCTAAGGAATTCGGATTGTGAGACACATTTAAGTTCAATAGAAAAGAATAAATAAATAACATATATATATATATAAATAATAAATGAAATGAAATTTACATGAAATTCATATTTATGAATATATGAATTATTCATTAATAAAGAAATTTCATTAATAATTAATAAAGAAGTATTAATAAAGAAGTCAGATATATTAATAAGATATATTAAAGAAATAAGAGAAAATAAATATATATATAATATATATAGAATAAAAATATAAAATATAAAATAAATAATAGTAAATATTTTTAAAATTTTTATTAAGATTAAGTATAAAAATTCATTTTTAATTTTCTTTTTATAAATATTAAAGAATTTCCTTTTTATGAATTTTTTTTATTAATTGGATATAATAAGACTATTCTTATTGGAAGGAATCCCCTTGAAACTGAAGGAAGATAGTTCCCGGCCCTGCACAAATATGATCCAGACGCATATATGATATATCATATATGTCATATATGTGTGGACATATGCGTACGTATGAGAAACGAAGAAAAATGCGGATATGGTCGAATGGTAAAATTTCTCCTTGCCAAGGAGAAGATGCGGGTTCGATTCCCGCTATCCGCCTATTATGAAGAAATGCCATATGATAAAGAATTCGGTATAGTGGACTACAATAGTATCGTAGTTTTATTTTTCTTTCCCATTCCAAACCAAGGTCCTTAATTACTAGGTAAGATAATCACACAAACGGATTTTGACAAAAAAATGTTGCGGAGACAGGATTTGAACCCGTGACCTCAAGGTTATGAGCCTTGCGAGCTACCAAACTGCTCTACTCCGCGCTGAAGAGCTGGGAACTAATAGGCAAAGAAAGATTGGATATGCCCCTCTACCATATCCATACAAATAGAATAGTCCATTTATACAGAATGGTAAAGAGGCCCCCTCCTTGATCATACACAGATCATAGAGATCCATACAAAACGTAAACGGTATTTTTATCTTTACCAACTGGATCTTGTTGCACCCGGTAACAAACACGCATGAACCATTTCTCTAAGTATATGTCCGGATAGTCCAAAGTCTCGATAGTTAGCTCTAGGTCTTCCGGTCGAAAAACAACGTCGATGAAGGCGTATAGGTGCACTGTTACGTGGTGAGGATTGCAATTTTCCATGAATTTCCCATTTTTCACTCAACGAGGAAACTTTGCTTATTTCTTTTTTTGAGGATCGACGAATCAAATGATATTTCTGTTCCAATTTCTGCCTCTTCCTTTCCCTCTGAATCAAACTTTTTCTTGCCATAGTGTTCAGTTCCTATTATTATCAATGATACAGTTCGGATCCTAGATGTAGAAATATAAGAAGGCGGGCTCACCCACCTTCTTCATCGAAACAAATGAAATTGTTGCTGATACAGCACAGAAAAAAACAAATAAATAACTAAATTAACCAAATTTTCCTGATGTAGAGGCAATCAAGAAAGCCGCATAAGTGAATATATAACCTACAGAAAAGTGGGCTAATCCAACCAATCTTGCTTGCACAATGGAAAGAGCCACTGGCTTATCTCTCCATCGAATTAAATTAGCCAAAGGTGTGCGTTCATGAGCCCATGCTAAAGTTTCAATCAATTCCTGCCAATATCCACGCCAGGAAATTAAAAACATAAATCCAGTAGCCCAAACAAGATGTCCAAATAAGAACATCCACGCCCAGACCGATAAGCTATTCATACCAAAAGGGTTATACCCATTGATAAGTTGTGAAGAGTTTAACCATAGATAATCTCTTAACCATCCCATCAAATAAGTGGAGGATTCATTAAATTGTGAAACGTTA